GCTCGAGGTAGAAGTTTTGTATAAATGTATTGCCGTGTTATTAAGTATTTTGCTTTAAGTTCTTTTCTCTATAAGAGGTGGAATAGAATAACCCGGTTGAAGCGTAATGATCATACGTCTGTAATGCATTGTATGTCCCATAATAGGTCCCATCCTTCTACCCTTTCCCGGGAGTCGATGACTATTCATAGCTATTACTTTGACACCAAAGAAGAGTTCGACCCAATGCTTTATTTCTGTCCTAGTTGATCCTGATTCGACATTAGAAGTATATTGATTGTTCCCCAATAACCGAATACTTTTTTCTGTAAATACTGCATATTTGATTCCATCCATAAATCCATTTTCTTCCCTATGAGTTCCAGTATCGATAAGAATTCTAGTTCTTACTGTTCATATGTTATGGTATGAATATACCATACCAATTCGCTATGTATGGATGATGAGATTCCATTGATACAGAGTCAATTCCAATAGACTTATTGAATGTTCCCATTGGCGTGCATCCAGCAGGAATTGAACCTACGAATTTGCCAATTATGAGTTGGGCGCTTTAACCATTCAGCCATGGATGCTTAACAGGGATCATCGTACATCGTGAATAACCAAATTCCAATTGAAATGAAATCTTTAGGAGGAATCAATGAAACGACATCAATTCAAATCCTGGATATTCGAATTGAGAGAGATATTGAGAGAGATCAAGAATTCTCACTATTTCTTAGATTCCTGGATCAAATTCGATTCAGTGGGATCTTTCACTCACATTTTTTTCCACCAAGAACGTTTTATGAAACTCTTTGACCCCCGAATTTGGAGTATCCTACTTTCACGTGATTCACAGGGTGCAACAAGCAATCGATATTTCACGATCAAAGGTTTAGTACTGCTTGTAGTAGTGGTCCTTCTATCTCGTATTAACAATCGAAAGATGGTCGAAAGAAAAAATCTCTATTTGATGGGGCTTCTTCCTATACCTATGAATTCCATTGGACCCAGAAAGGAGACATTGGAAGAATCTTTTTGGTCTTCCAATAGAAATAGGTTGATTGTTTCGCTCCTGTATCTTCCAAAAGGGAAAAAGATTTCTGAGAGTTGTTTCATGGATCCGCAAGAGAGTACTTGGGTTATCCCAATAAAGAAAAAGCGTATCATGCCTGAATCTAACCGGGGTTCGCGGTGGTGGAGGAACCGGATCGGAAAAAAGAGGGATTCTAGTTGTCAGATATCTAATGAAACCGTAGCTGGAATTGAGATCTCATTCAAAGAGAAAGATAGCAAATATCTGGAGTTTCTTTTTTTATCCTATACGGATGATCCGATCCGCAAGGACCATGATTGGGAATTGTTTGATCGTCTTTCTCCGAGGAAGAAACGAAACATAATCAACTTGAATTCGGGACAGCTATTCGAAATCTTAGGGAAAGACTTGATTTGTTATCTCATGTCTGCTTTTCGTGAAAAAAGACCAATTCAGGGGGAGAGTTTCTTCAAACAACAAGGAGCTGGGGCAACTATGCAATCCAATGATATTGAGCATGTTTCTCATCTCTTCTCGAGAAACAAGTGGGGTCTTTCTTTGCAAAATTGTGCTCAATTTCATATGTGGCAATTCCGCCAAGATCTCTTCGTTAGTTGGGGGAAGAATCAGCACGAATCGGATTTTTTGAGGAACGTCTCGAGAGAGAATTGGATTTGGTTAGACAATGTGTGGTTGGTAAACAAGGATCGGTTTTTTAGCAAGGTACGGAATGTATTGTCAAATATTCAATATGATTCCACAAGATCTATTTTCGTTCAAGTAACGGATTCTAGCCAATGGAAAGGATCTTCTTCTGATCAATCCAGAGATCATTTCGATTCCGTTAGAAATGAGAATTCAGAATATCACACATTGATCGATCAAACAGAGATTCAGCAACTAAAAGAGAGATCGATTCTTTGGGATCCTTCCTTTCTTCAAACGGAACGAACAGAGATAGAATCAGATCGATTCCCGAAATGCCTTTTTGGATCTTCCTCCATGTCCTGGCTATTCACAGAACCTGAGAAGCGGATGAATAATCATCTGCTTCCGGAAGAAATCGAAGAATTTCTTGGAAATCCTACAAGATCAATTCGTTCTTTTTTCTCTGACAGATGGTCAGAACTTCATCTGGGTTCGAATCCTACTGAGAGGTCCACTAGAGATCATAAATTGTTGAAGAAAAAACAAGATGTTTCTTTTGTCCCTTCCAGGCGAGCGGAAAAGAAAGAAATGGTTGATATATTCAAGATAATTACGTATTTACAAGATACCGTCTCAATTCATCCTTCGGAACCAGATCCGGGATGTGATATGGTTCCGAAGGATGAACCGGATATGGACAGTTCCAATAAGATTTCATTCTTGAACAAAAATCCATTTTTTGATTTCTTTCATCTATTCCATGACCGGAACAAAGGGGGATACGCGTTACGCCACGATTTTTTTGAATCAGAAGAGAGATTCCCAGAAATG